CTGTACCTTTTTTGGAGAATGTCAATAAATTCCAAAATCCATTTCGTCGTCCAGTAGCGACAACCGTCTTTTTGATTGGTACCGCAGTAGCCCTTTGGTTGGGTATTGGAGCAACATTACCGATTGATAAATCCCTAACTTTAGGTCTTTTTTAAATTTAAATTGATTCAATTGTGAAATAAATAAAATATCACGACGTGTGTATCTAGGGAATAGTTGCTTCAAAGTGAATTACCCCTAGATACACGTACTTAATTAAATTTTTTATTTATTTTGAGTAGACGGATTCCGTTAAAGATTCAAACTTCATTTTCGTCTTTTTTTCTAAAGTTTTTTCTACAAAAGAATACAATGGATTTCCAATTTATGCAAAATTCTTTTCCATTTCGAGAATGTCTAATATATGTTTTACGTCTTCTATGCTAAAATGTTTCATTTTCATAAGCTCGTCTGGACTATTATTCAAAAGGTCCAATAATGTATGTATATTGGACCCTTTGAGGCAATTATAGATCCTAGGAGGCAATTCTGATTGGTCAATAAAAATATATTTTAATGCTATTTCTTTTTTCTTTTTCCTTAGTTTAGCCCATTTCTCATGAAAAGTAAAAAGGGGTAAAGTAACTTTCTGTTTATTGTTTTTTAAATGGAAGTTTTCCTCTTCCGCATATAAAAAAGGAATAAATAAATCAATCAAATTCCGAGAGGCTTCATGAAGTGCTTCTTTAGGAGTTAAACTTCCATTGGTCCATATTTCGAGAAAAAGTATCTCTTGTTTTTCATTCCCATTTACATAAGAATGAATACTATGATTCGCATTTCGAACAGGCATGAATACAGCATCTATAGGATAACTTGCGTCTTGAAAATTATTTGGCGTTTGTATACGATATCCGCGATTCCTCTCGATCTTTAATTCAATACACAAATTAATTGGCTCCATTAGGTTAGCTATATGCTGTGTATTATCAACGATTTCCACAGAAGGTGGTAAGATGATGTCTTTCGCAGTTACGTATCCAGGACCCTTGACACAAATAGACGCATCACGAGTTCCATACAGATTACTTCTCAATACAATTTCTTTCAAATTCATTAAAATTTCATGTACAGATTCTTGAATACCGACTATGGTAGAGTATTCATGTGGTATTTTTTCAGATTTTGCACGTGTGATACATGTTCCCTCTATTTCTCCAAGCAAAGCTTTTCGTATCGCAATGCCTATAGTATCGGCTTGTCCCTTCATAAGTGGAGACAGAATAAAGCGTCCATAATAAAGACGCTTACTGTCTGCTCTTGATTCAACACACTTCCACTTTAGTGTCCGAGTCGATATGCTTATTTTCTCTCGAACCATAGTAATATTATTTGATCGAATCATTGAATTATTTATTTCTCTTGAAATTTCTCTTCAATGTTTATTTTTACACACGTCGTTTTTTAGGGGGCCTACAGCCATTATGTGGCATAGGGGTTACATCCCGTATGAAACTTAAGAGTATACCGCTTCTACGAATAGCTCTTAATGCTGCATCTCTTCCGAGACCAGGGCCCTTTATCATAACTTCCGCTCGTTGCATACCCTGATCCACTACTGCCCGAATAGCATTTCCTGCTGCGGTTTGAGCGGCAAATGGTGTCCCTCTTCTTGTACCCTTGAATCCACAAGTACCGGCGGAGGACCAAGAAATTACCCGACCCCGTACATCTGTAACAGTAACAATTGTATTGTTGAAACTTGCTTGAACATGAATAACTCCCTTTGGTATTCTACGCGTACTTTTACGTGAACCAATACGTCCATTCCTACGTGAACTGATTCTTGGTATGGGTTTTGCCATATTTTATCATCTCATAAATCTAAGTCAGAGATATATGGATATATCCATTTCATGTCAAAACGGATCCTTTAATTTCTTTTTTTTATGTGTATATTGTGGGTGGCTTTTATTTAGGGGTCCTTTTTTTATAAAGATTATCCTTGTCTTTGTTTATGTCTCGGATTGGAACAAATTACTATAATTCGTCTCCGCCTACGGATCAGTCGACATTTTTCACAAATTTTCCGAATGGAGGCCCTTATTTTCATATTGTTCATTCCTTACCTTAATTACGAATCCACTTATTGGAAGAAAATGGGTTTCTTGAAATTTCCTATTTCGAATTGTATCTCTACAAAAAAATGAATATTGCAATTGAAAAGACTACTTCACCTAATCATTAGAATCTTTGTTTTGTATTCTCTAAATTTTACGCCGGTTCAATCGTAACAACTTCCTGCAATTTTGACTCTATATGACCTAGTAGATGTATCAAACTATGTCGAATCCTTCCTGAAACGTAACCTAGAATTGGATGTAGTTATATTAGAAACCCAACTCTTGTTTCTTTTTTTTACAAATAGGGAAGTTCTGTGTATAATTCGAATATTAGAAAGATTACCATATATAACACAAGATTTCTCCGCCGATTCCCTGTAGTCGAGCTTCTCGGTCTGTCATTATACCCCGAGAAGTAGAAAGAATTACAATCCCCATCCCGCCTAAAATTCTAGGAATTCGTTGATAGTTAGAATAGATTCGTAGACCAGGTCGACTGATCCGTTTTAAATTTAAAATAGTTTTATGTGGTCCTTTCCTATTCCTTCTATGTCGTAGGGTTAAAACCCAAAAATCCTTGTTGCTTTCTTGATGTTTCCTTACGTTTTCAATAAAACCTTCTTGTAAAAGTATTTTAACAACGTTTTCGGTGATGTTAGTAGATGGTATTCGAACAATTCCTTTTCTATTCATGTCAGCATTGCGAATAGAGGTTATTATGTTAGCAATAGTGTCCTTACCCATAATAAACGAAAATTTTTGTTTATTTTGAATTTTAATCTAATCAACATGCTTTTTTATTATTTTATTAAATAGTTACGAATTTATAAAGGTATATGCGTGATACACAATCTACTAATTTAATTAATTTCATTCAAATACTATAACTATCTCAGGGTCTCATTTTATAATACTTCAGGTGCTAATGAAATTATTTTAGTGAAATTTAACTGTCTTAATTCTCGGGCAATCGCACCAAAAATTCTAGTTCCTTTTGGATTTCCTTCTTGATCAATAACAACCGCAGCATTGTCATCATATCGTATTATCATACCGTTTTCTCGTTTGAGTTCTTTACAAGTACGTACAATTACAGCTCTGATCACTTCTGATCTTTCTAGAGGTGCATTTGGGACGGCTTTCTTGATTACAGCAACAATAACGTCACCAATATGAGCATATCGTCGATTACTAGCCCCTATGATTCGAATACACATCAATTCTCGGGCTCCGCTGTTATCCGCTACATTCAAAAGGGTTTGAGGTTGAATCATATTAGTTTTGAATCTCTTCTTTCAATGCAAAGGGCGAAGAAAAAAAAAAGAAATATTGTTTGTCCAAAAAAAAGAAATATGCAATTGTTTTTTTTTTTTTCATCTCAAACAAAGACCGCTTTCCTTTGATTCTACATTTCTATCCCGAAATAATGAATTGGGTTCGTATAGGCATTTTGGACGCCGCTATTGAAATAGCTTTTCTGGCTATATTTTCTGCTACCCCACCCATTTCATAAAGTATTCTACCTGGTTTAACAACAGCTACCCAATATTCGGGGGATCCTTTCCCTGAACCCATACGTGTTTCTGTGGGTCTCATTGTAACGGGTTTGTCTGGAAATATACGTACCCATATTTTTCCCCCGCGTCGTGCATTTCGTGTCATTGCCCTTCGTCCCGCTTCTATTTGTCTAGATGTGATCCAAGCGGGTTCAAGTGCCTGAATAGCGTATTTACCGAAGCAAATACGATTGCCTCGATAAGATATTCCTTTCATTCTTCCCCTATGGTGTTTACGAAATCTGGTTCTTTTGGGGTTATAGTTGATGGTTGTTTCTCAATTCCATCTCTACTACAGAACCGGACATGAGAGTTTCTTCTCATCCAGCTCCTCGCGAATGAAACGAAAAAAAAAAATATACATGTATTTACTGAATACTAGACTGAATCATGGGATTCTTTGAGATTTCATTTAATTTATTAGAAATTTTATAAATTTGTATATCTTCTTTTGATAGAAAACTAAATATGTATTTATATATTCTAGAATAATTTTTTTATTATAGTTTTCTAAAAAATGTTATAGATACTATAATGTCGTTTTGTTTTTTGTTTCTTTTATAAGATTATAACAAATCTTTTTTATTTTGTTTTGACTTTTCTTTTTTTATCTATTATTATATTTGATCTACCCAACTTTAGAAATCTAATAAAATGGAAACGTTCGCGGGCGAATATTTACTCTTTTAATATGTGTTTCGGTTCTCAGGTTAGCCCATGAACCGCTTTCTCACAACAAAAGGATTGGTCTTAGGTTCCTTCCGCCATCCTACCCAATGAATTATTAGGATTCATTTTCAATAAAATATTATGTATTCATGGGTTCCCTCGTTCCCATTGCCTCTCGATTAATGGTTAGGTCTTAATTCTACAATGGAGCCCTTAATAAAATTTGTTCTTGAGTCAATCTTCTCAGTTTTTATTGGCTCGGGGCTCTTGTCTTTTTTGTTATATGAACAAATTCATCTAATTATGAACCCATCATTCTTGATGCTTTATTACACTCCCTTTTATGAGATGACCCATAGACCTTACATATTACATACATATTGGAATCATATATCATTCATATTCTTTTTATCTCTCTTTTTCTTTCATCCTTCCATTTATCCGCATACTTTTATTGCTTCACAACACATAATCGGATTGTTTTTTTTATGCAAAAAAAGATTTCAGTTGCTACAACGATATGACCAATATAACATATCTTGTCTGGTTGGTTTTTTAGATCCGGATAATGCGAAGCGGTGAGTTGGTTATTAATTTTATAATTATTGGTTCAGATTATGTATGGGCTGATCGTTTTTATTTTTAATCCAAACCTTAACGACGAGTCGCACAC